CAGTCAAAACAAGGTATTCTATTCTGAAATAATAAGTACCTCGGAGACAGATAAATTCATCAACGGATTCTCTATTTTTTTCCATCTAATTCGTTTTTTTATAGGATAACAAAGCAAGATGGTTAGAAATCCTTTATTTTTTCAACCCAATCGCTCTTTTGATTTTGGAAAGGTATCTTTATCAATATACTGTTTCTTCTACACATTCATCTCCATATAGAAAACGGATAATCTAATAGTTAGGATTCACTAAAAACGAAATAATTCACTCGTGGGAGAAGCCTTTCCCGCATCAGGCACTAATTTTTTTTTAACGTTTAATTAGATCGGGTAATCATTCAAATTACGAAGATAAGCTCGTTGCTCTTTCTTTCCCTAGAATTTGAACCATAGGGCTCGATCCATTTATTCAATCGACCAAACTTCCGAATTCATTTCGTTCAATTCAAAAAATGTTTGGTACCGATTTGGTACGAATGAAATATTCTCCGAATTCTCGATTGATACGACATGCTCTTTTTTCCATTCATTTCCTTTCAGGATCAGTCGTGGTCTGATAAACTCTACCGATGATGTAGACGAATTCCTTGCTTCATCCAAATATGTAAAAGATCCTAGCCGCACTTAAAAGCCGAGTACTCTACCGTTGAGTTAGCAACCCCCAAAATAGATATGTTATGTAGATACAATCGGGATCAAAATAAAATTCAAATAAAAAACTTTGATTGTAATCTGTAATCAAAATCTTGAATTAGCAATAAATCCAACAAACAAAGTTTTCTAATTGATTCTGAACATAAAAACAAAGAGATCAGATGACAATACAAGAAATTTTTAGATAAAATAAAAAGCATTTCTAGACAAAATATTATCCCTTTTTTTTTGAATACAAATTTTGTATCGCAACAAATTCAACGAATCCTTGAATAAAGTAAAAAAAACCTATGTATTGGGCAGAAGACATACCACTTTTTATTGATTTTTACTTCACGATTGAATTAATTATATTTGTTCAATACACTCTTGTCAATATAACAAATACAATTACTACAATTACAATGTAAAAAGAAACAAAATTTCATTTCATAATTTAATAATAATAATTAATAATAAATAGAAATAGTATAGAAATTATGAAATTGAAATATAAAGAGAAAAATATAAGTTAAGTATAACAAAAAAAACTTGTGTTGGATTGGCACTACGTAAAAAATCTACATAAATAGATGAATAGAAAAGGAAGAATAAAAAAAGTTATACCAAGCTAGAACCTCATTCTCTCTTTTTTTTTTTATTTCATTAATTGAACTTCCTTTAATTAAGTCAAAATTCTTTAAAAACCTCTGCCCTCTTTAAAATATCATAAACGGTTTTCGTAGGTTGAGCGCCTTTTTCAAGAAAATATAGAATAGCAGGAACGTTTAAATAAGTTTGATTCCTTATTGGATCATAAAAACCCACTTTTCGCAGATCTCTTCCCTCTCTTCTGGACCGAACATCAATTGCAACGATTCGATAGACGGCTCATTGGGATAGATTAGATCAACAGCAACCCCCCTTGGAAACGTATAGGAAGTTTTCTCCTCGTACGGCTCGAGAAAAATGATTCGAAGTTATGTATTAGAATGGCAAATCAAAAAAGTCCATAAAATCATCAAATGAATTAAATGAAGAATTAAGTCCTTTTTCTTTCCTAAAAAAAGAAAATCATTTGTATACTCATAACTCAAGTTAAATAACTTTCAAATAGCCAAAAAAAAAATCCTTTGGCATTTCATTTATTGAGCAGTCTCGAATACCCTTTTTTGTCTCATTTAGAATCGATTTGAATTCTGCATTCTGATTCAAATCCAATTGTTAATTGGTGCGACAATCCAATATGAAAATAGAAAATAAAAGGATGTTTCCTTGTTCCGGAATCTTTTATCTTTGTTTTGAATCATTAGGTTTAGACCTTACTTCGTTGATTTTTAATCCTTTCAAAAATGATAGCAACATACCTTTTTGTTATTTCTTTCTATCAAAGAATCATATGAACGGCGGATTCCCACACGATATATATAATTTTTATCGAAAAGGTTTTATCAATCCCAACAAAATTTCCTTTAAGATTTGAAACTTGCCTGATTGGGGTCCTTTCGGTATCTCTGTCAAAGATATACTTACGAAGTTGTTCCAACTTATTGATTAACATTAACCCTAGACCCTTTCCCCTTAAGAAATGAATCAATACTTTCTACTCGAGCTCCATCATGTACTATTTCCATCACACCCCAACAAAAAATGCGGGTTCGAGTGGAGGAGAACAAAGGATGTCGAGTCAAGAGCATCCCTTAATTAGATTATAGAATGGTGGATATAAGAATCCACAACAGATCATGTCCTTCAAGTCGCACGTTGCTTTCTACCACATCGTTTCAAACGAAGTTTTACCATAACATTCCTCGAATTTGGAACCGCTATGCGGTTGATTAAGTTATAGAATCATGAATAGTCATTAGTTCAGTTAGGACAGTCGGCACATAAGATTTAGAATATATATTAAGTTATTTTTCATTTTTTTTTCAATTTCAATAATGAAAAAAAATTCCAATTTGTTTTACATCCAATAAAAACAATAAAAATGAAAAAATCGATTGGAAAAATACAATTTCTTTTCCCGGAATGAATAAAAAAATAACAAACTTCCTTCTATTCTATATGAATATGAGGGCCGGGTATATGACACCCCCTTTTTTTGGAATTCAAATTCGTGTAATCTATAACCCCATCTTGCCTAAATCCCCAACAGATTCAGTTGTATCTGCGCGGCATTTGAACACTTATCATCCCTTTTTGTGAATTTGTGAAATTTAAAAAAAGATAAGATTCATTTTGGTTAGAATAATTAGCGGAAAGAATCAAATTCTATCCAATATTACACTTTAGAAACGGAAAAATACAATTTGAATTATTTACTAGAATTACACATGCCCTTACCCTGGGACGGAAGGATTCGAACCTTCGAATAGCGGGACCAAAACCCGACGCCTTACCACTTGGCCACGCCCCACTTTGATTTCTATTCGACACTAATAAAGACTAATGTTGTTATTGATTGTTCGTCAATTCCAGCCAAAATAGCTAAAGAAAAAATTAGATTCTATTGTTAGTATTTTGACGCATGTAGATATAGAATTATCCTGAATTTATTGATCATTACATATAATTACATTAAGATATTGTATGAAAGTAGAATTTTTTCTATTCTCAAAAGAGAATGGAAAGTTTTTTGGTTGAGTGAGTAAGTTCAAAAAAAAAAGAAGGATTTTTGATCTTTCTTTTTTTTTTTTTTTCTTCATTTTTTCCTTCTATGAAGAACTCAATCAAAATACAATTATCTTAAAAACAAAATGTCTGTTATGCTTAATATCTTAAGTTTGATCTGTCTTAATTCTGCCCTTTATTCGAGTAGTTTTTTCTTAGTCAAATTACCTGAAGCCTACGATTTTTTGAGTCCAATCGTAGATTTTATGCCAGTCATACCTGTACTCTTTTTTCTCTTAGCCTTTGTTTGGCAAGCTGCTGTAAGCTTTCGATGAAATCTTTCATCTTGTCCTAGAAAAATGAATGATTTTTTCGAGAAAAATGATGCGAATACTAATAATTGATAAGATCAGACAAATCTTACAGTATGAACTCTTGATTCAAACATGAGAATTCTTGGATAACCGCGATTCGGATCGCCTCCTTTTACCATTCTAACTATTTTGATTTTCCGTGAATGAAAAACCTTATTGTGATCCTCCACAGGTGGGTATAAAAAAAATTCTTTTCGATTTCTAAAAACTACCTTCTTTGGTTTTCGGTATCAAAATAGGATATGCGGTATAAAAATAGATTCTCTATTCTCTTTTTTCAAAAAAAAAATAATAATAATCTTGGAGATTGTGTAATGCTTACTCTCAAACTCTTTGTTTACACAGTAGTGATATTCTTTGTTTCTCTCTTCATTTTCGGATTTCTATCTAATGATCCAGGACGCAATCCTGGACGCGAAGAATAAAGGGGGGTTTCTTTACTTGATTTTTCATTTTATAAAATTAGAAATAAAAATAGATGAAAAAAAAATAGAAAAAAATTCTATTTGATATTTGTAATTATATATAATTTGTAATTTTTTTGAAAAAATAAAAAAGATTGAAAAAATTCGAAAGATAAATCAACTATTAAGTCATTAGTGGAAACGGAAAGAGAGGGATTCGAACCCTCGGTACGAATGAATCGTACAACGGATTAGCAATCCGACGCTTTCGTCCACTCAGCCATCTCTCCCCATGGAAAAAAAATAAAAAACTAATATTCAAAAATTAAATAATATAAAAATATTATATAAAATAATTCGAAATATAATTCTATAATAACAATAATATATATCTACAAAATATACAAGTTGTATTGTGTAATACAACTAGGTACAAGTTTTATCTGAAATTCCAATCAGTTAGATAAATTAGAAAGATTCAATAAAAGATTCACAACACAATCACAATATAAATTTGAGTTTATTGACTTATTCGAAAAATATATATATTCTAAAATAAATACTTCGATGCCATTTCTTATTATCTTTTCTTCCCCCTTTTGCTTCCATTTTTTCGTTTTTTTTTCTACCGCTCTTACTTTATCTTTGTTAGTGAAATCTATAATCTAATAGTTAATAATTGATAAATCAAAAACTTTCAATTGAACTCCTTCTTTAGAATTCATATTTTTACTTATTCTCCCCCCGATCTTTCAAAATGGAAACTTAGGCAAGTACCTTGATATACACAAATTTAGTTTAGTTTAATTAAAAAAAAAAAAAAAGAACATATTTAATTTAGTTCCTTCATGCTTAATATACCTACTATAACTAGGATAATTAATTTTTTGCGTTTTTTACTATTGACTTTAATTATAACTTCCGTTTTATTTATAGTTCTGAGTAAGATAGGACTTATTTGAAGTTAATCGAATGAACAACTCAAGAAATCTTTATGTGGGATTCCATATATTTTTTAGCTCTTTATCGCGTCAATTGATAATTTTTGGTTATTGAGATTCATGGGCAATTCAGATTAATATTTAGAGATAGATATTACCTTTTTCTTTTTTTTTTCAAAGGAATTGAAATGATTGAAGTTTTTCTATTTGGAATTGTCTTAGGTCTAATTCCTATTACTTTGGCTGGATTATTCGTAACCGCATATTTACAATACAGACGTGGTGATCAGTTGGGCTTTTGATTAATTAGATTAATTAACAAATATTTTTTTAATTGACCTCCTGTAGATTAGAGAAAGTAGGAGGTCAAATCTAGATTACTGCTCAGTTATTTCAGTCTAATTCGATAATTAATTCGATTCGACCTAACAAGAATGGAATCGCGCTCTGTAGGATTTGAACCTACGACATCGGGTTTTGGAGACCCACGTTCTACCGAACTGAACTAAGAGCGCTTTCTTATCATAATAGATAAGACTGTAAAGAAACCTTTTTGTAACAAAAAACTACATCTGCATCCTGCATGCATATACTTCATATAGAGTATGATAAAAAAAATGAGAAATTCTGTTTTTAATCGATTTTAATTAAAATGAAATTCCTCCTTACTTCTCAGAGGAAAAGTAATTAGGTAGGGATGACGGGATTTGAACCCGTGACATTTTGTACCCAAAACAAACGCGCTACCAAGCTGCGCTACATCCCTTTCAATTCAATTGGTTTTTATAGTGTAATTGTAAAGAATCCTTGTCTTGTTTTCCACATCGCTATTTCCTATATACATAATTTATCTTGCCATTTCCTCTTTTTGGTCTCATATCATATAAGGTATAATAAAAATATTTTGATATATATGAAAAACCCGTCGTAAATTAAAAAATACTTTTCGGGAATGCTCAGCAGGAAGGGGCATGCTACTCTATTTTCTGAAAAAAAAAAATATTTTATCTACCGGGTCGTTGTACATTTATTTTAATTTGACTTAGCTTAGGGATTTTGTGTACAAACAAAAGTAGTCTTTTTTAACTTTAAACTATCTATGCATCTGATCGTAGATTAGATATGTATTGCCTTTCTTTTATATATTACATTAAAGAAAAAAAACGAAGGAGGATTTTCAATGCGGGATCTAAAAACATATCTTTCCGTGGCACCGGTCCTAAGTACTCTATGGTTTGGGGCTTTAGCCGGTCTATTAATAGAAATCAATCGTTTTTTCCCAGATGCGCTGACATTCCCCTTTTTTTAATTCTAGTTTTTGACGTGGTAAGGGGGTAACGAAGATTAGAGATAGAATCAACTATCTGTGATTAATCCCCCCTTATTTTAATAATATAAAAATATTCGAGGGGAGAAAGACGAAAAGTAGATTCAACCTCATCAAAACTTGGGATCCGGTTCGAATGAAAATCTCTAAAAAAAGGGGGAGAGTGGAAACGAAAATGTGAATCTAGGGTAATAGGTATCATACAGGCTATTAAAATGAGATATTGTGATTAGAAATATAGTTAGAAACCTTTTGATTACGGAGTATTTCTTAAATTTATTTACTATAATTACTCTATTGATTGTGATTGCAACGAAATCTTTCTAATTGTATTTGTATTTCGAGTTAGAAACTTCTATTTTTTGATTTTCCTTTCTTCTTCACTTCGGGACGAAAATAATAATAGAAAGGTGGCTTGAATCAAAAATCCAAAGGAGGTTAGGTTGATGGCCGAGGGTAAAGATGCCCGAGTAAAAGTTATTTTGGAATGTACCGGTTGTGCTCGAAAGAGTGTTAATAAGGAATCAAGGGGCGTTTCCAGATATATTACTCAAAAGAATCGACACAATACGCCTAGTCGGTTGGAGTTGCGAAAATTCTGTCCCTATTGTTACAGACATACAATTCATGGAGAGATAAAGAAATAGATCGAACCGAACGTCTGCCTATCATTCTTTCAAGGAAGGGGACAAAACTATTTTCGTTCTATTTTATATAAATAAATTATATATTTATATAAATATTATAGAAATATCAAATTTCTATTTTATATATTTATTTTAATTTTATAAATAAAAATATATATATAGAAATAAATATATAAAATTAAAATAAATATATAAAATAGAAATAAACAAACCAAATCCTATTTCTTAATTCGAATTTTTTTTTTATGTCCAACCGAAATAGGATTTTCGGTATATTATCTTTTATATTAAGGAATAAACTAAACAAACTATGAATAAATCTAAGCGACTCCTTATTAAACGCAAGCGACCTTTTCGTAGACGTTTGTCCCCGATCCAACCAGGGGATCGAATTGATTATAGAAACACGAATTTACTTAGTGAATTTATTAGTGAACGGGGAAAAATATTATCTAGGCGAGTAACTAGATTGACCTTGAAACAACAACGATTAATTACTCTTGCTATAAAAAAAGCTCGTATCTTATCTTTGTTACCTTTTATTAATAATCGCAAAAAATTTGAAAGAATCAAGCCGACTACTAGAACTGATAAATTTAGAAACAAAAATAAAAAATTTGAAAGAGGCAAGCCGACTACTAGAACTGATAAATTTAGAAACAAAAATAAAAAATTTGAAAGAGGCAAGTCGACTACTAGAACTGATAATTTTAGAACCGAAAATAAAAAATTTGAAAGAATCAAGTCGACTACTAGAACTGATAATTTTAGAACCGAAAATAAAAAATAGGTTTTTTTAGGAAAAAAATAGGTCTTTATACAATTGATAATTGAATCAAAAACAAATTCTAATCTTAACTCAAAAATGGGTTGCTGGTTTGTTTTAAAAAATATGAGAATCTAGATTTGATTGCTGTGTCGTAGGATAAAAAAAAATCGGGGAATTTTTTTTTGAATAGGTTTTTTGATTTTTTTTATGGATTGTATTTTATCAGACTAATTTATACTCTACCCTCCCGGAGTTTATTCTCCGGGGAACTTGATTCAAATAATTTTTGGGGATGGATTCTTTCCAATCTTCTTTTTTTATGACCTCATTGGAAATCAAATCATATAAAGACAATTCCTATTTAATATAGCTATTTGCGCAAGTATTTTACGATTAAGAAGCGATTGTCTCTTGCGCAGATCATTTATAAATTTACTATAACTAGAACTAGAGTATAGCCCTTTTTTGCGAATTACTGCGTTTATCCGAGTGATCCACAAACGACGAAAATCTCTCTTTTTCCTATCTCTATCCCGCTGAGCCGAAACCAAAGCCCTTCTTTTCTGTTGAGCAATAGTTCGAGTAAGTTTTGAATGAGCCCCTTGACGGGATAAACAACTTTTTTTTCTACGTTTCCGAGCTATATATCCTCGTCTAACCCTAGTCATTGAATAAATGAAACTTTGATGAATAACTAATTGATTTTCTTTCTTTGAGTTATTCTTTTTTCCCTTCCTGATCGATCTATTAATAACAAAACGTAATTTTCCAATGTATAAAATAAAAATTCCAATGGCTTTTGCTACTATAACCTTCCCGACCACGATTTTTTCTTTTTTTTAGACATTTATTTTGCCTTGAAACAAGACAAAAAAATAAGAAATTGTATTGGTGTATCAAACAAATAAAAAAGAAATGTAAATTCAACTTAAATATAGATGAATAAAGAAATAGTGGGTTCCTTCGTTTCTATGGTTATTTCTTAAACGGTGAGGTCCTCTCTATACACCGGAGCCCTTTACTTCATTTACTGAATGTTATTGATAACTTGTACAGTTCAAACTTTTTGGCTCTACCCATGAATTATCCAGTAATAGGTCTTTTACAATGAGATCCACTTATACAGTAACGGTATTGAATTTTGAAGGTTAGCTAGATAGCTGGCCCTGTTAGTCCGTTCTTGCAAGAATGGGAGCATAATTTTTTTGTTTTGCCCTAAAAATAAGATTACCCGCTTAATGGATAACGTTCGCTACCAATGGGAAATTTTTTCTCATCTTAAATCAATCGGATTTACACCAATGGAAACCATAAATTTCATATGAATAGATCTTTTTCATTTTAGATAGTGACTGGAGTTCTTCCATTTTATCTTATTCACTGGTAATGATCATTAATACTGGAAAAATTATTTCCTTTCATTTGCTTTTTTGTTCCATCCATATTATAATATAATCTGAACGAGTCACACATACACCCTAGTACATATTCCTCGGCGCTGAGGACATCCCCGAAGAGCGGGGGATTTCGAGACATTTCTGACTGGCTGTCTTGCGTTTCTAATAAGTTGTTTAATAGTTGGCATGTTAAATCATATATATAAATGGACAACAAGTTTCAATCAAAACTAACTGAATGAGATTATGAAAAGATAGTTCGAGTTAATGTAAGATTAGAAAACGAAGAGTAAACTGGGCTGTAGTTATTATCTCTAGAGCGGGTGGGACAAATTGCATAGCATTCATAGCCATTCCGTATTCATAACCGAAAAACAGAAAAAAATTTATGTCTTATTCTATTCCATTTCTATTAGAAAAAAAAGGGATATATTAATTAAAGGAGCATTTAATATGGTATTCGATTCCATTTTTTATAATATTTTTTATATTATTCGTGTTATAATGTAAAAAACACATTAATATTATATTATTTTTAATATTTCATATTTTAATTCTTATTTTAAAATTTGTTATATTATATATATATATTATTTATTCCATATTATATCACATAATATATTATATTTTAAAAGGGTTATCTTATTTATGTTCTTTATGTTTATTTATATTTAATTATATTAGAGGTACTATATCAATCAATCATATTATTTATTAGTTACATTATGTAATATTTTTTATATTATTATTTATATTCTTTAACTTTAATTTTAATATAGTAAAGTTCTTTTTTTCCTGAAGGGGGTTTGATAGATATGGTTCAAGAAAACTGCTAAAGTTATAACTAGAATAGAAAAAAAATAAAGGATTCAAAAAACCCTCTTCTATAAACGCG